TTTTAACAGTTTGGGGGATGGAAACTGAATTTCCTTTTGGTTCTGCCCGAAAACAGCCTTCATTTTTTGAACCTATTTTTAAAGAATTCAAAAAAAAAATTATAAAATTGGAAACTAAGTATTTCATGGTTTTAAGGTTTTTAAAAGAAAGAGGAAAAATTTTTCTAGAAGTCTCAAAAAAAACAAAAAAATGGATTATTAAAAACCTTCTATTTCTAAAAGGAATAATAAAAGAATTTTTTAAAATAAACTCAATTCCATTATTTGGATTGTCAAGAGAAATTTATGAATTGAATGAAACGAAAAAAGATTCAATAATTAGTAATCAGATGATTCATGAATCGTCCGTTCAAATTCAATTTATAGAATGGACAAATTATTCACTGGCAGAAAACAAAATGAAAGATCTGACTGATAGAACAAGGACAATCAGAAATCAAATACAAGAAATTACAAAAGAGAAGAAAAAGACTCAAGAAATAAATATTAGTTCTAACAAAACAAGTTATCATGCTAAAATATTAAAATCATCCAAAAATATTTGGCAGATATTAAAAAGAAGAAATCTTCGATTAATCCGGAAATCATATTATTTTATAAAATTTTTCATTGAAAGGATATATATAGATATTTGTCTATGTATCATTAATATTCCAAGGATCAATACACAAGTTTTTCTTGAATCAACAAAAAAAATTATTGAGAAATATATTTACAATAATGAAGTAAATCAAGAAAAAATTAATAAAACAAATAAAAATGCCATTCACTTTATTTCGACTATAAAAAATTCACTTTCTAATATTAAAAATAAGAATTCAAAAATTTGTTGTGACCTATCCTCCTTCTCACAAGCATATGTATTTTACAAATTATCACAAATCCAAATTATTAACTTATATAAGTTAAGGTCTGTCTTTCAATATCACGGAATACCTTTTTTTCTCAAGAATGAAATAAAGGATTTTTTTAAAGAACAAGGAATATTTCATTACGAATTAAGACCTAAAACCTTTTTGAATTGCGAAAGAAATCAATGGAAAAACTGGTTAAGAAGTCATTATCAATATGATTTATCCCAGAGTAGATGGCCTAGATTAGTACCAGAAAAATGGCGAAATAGAATCAACCAACACTATATAGTTCAAAATACAGATTTAAACAAATGGGAGTCATATGAAAAAGACAAATTAATTCATTACGAAAGACAAAATTTTTTTGAAGTGGACCCATTACTGAATCACAAATATAATTTTAAAAAAAACTATAGATATGATTTTTTATCATATAACTCTATTAATTCTAAAGAAAAAAAGTTTGATAATTACAACATAGATAAAGGCAAATTTTTTGATATGCTGATAGGTATCCCTATCCATAATTTTTTAGTCTCTAATTATCTAGGAGAAGATTCTATTATGGATAGAGAGAAAATTCCTGCTAGAAAATATTTGGATTGGAGAATTCTCAACTTTTGTCTTAGAAAAAAGGTTGATATTGAGTCCTGGGGCGAAATCGATACTAAGAGTATTAAAAATATTAAGACTGGAGTTAATAATTATAAAATAATTGATAAAATTAATAAGAAGGGTCTTTTTTATTTCACAACTCATCAAGATCAAGAAATCAAATTATCCAATCAAAAAATAAACTTTTTTGATTGGATGGGAATGAATGAAGAAATACTAAGTCGTCCTATATCAAATCTGGAACTTTGGTTTTTTTCAGAATTTGTCTTACTGTATAATGCATATAAGATTAAACCGTGGATGATACCAAGCAAATTACTTCTTTCAAATTTTAATGAAAATGAAAATCTTAATAAAAATATCACTGAAAAGAAAAAGGGTTTTATATCATCGAATGAAAAACAATCTCTTGAATTTGGATTAGAGAATAAAAATCAAGAAGCAAGAAAAACCGCAGGACAGGTGGAGCTTGAATCAGATGAACAAAAACAAGCAAATCTTGGAACAATTCTCTCAAACCAAGAAAAAAATATTGAAGAAGATTCTGAGAAATCAGACATAAAAAAACGTAGAAAGAAAAAGCAATACAAAAGTAATACAGAAGCAGAACTGCATTTCTTCCTAAAAAGGTATTTGCGTTTTCAATTAAGATGGGATGGTTCTTTAAATAAAAGAATTGTCAATAATATCAAAGTATATTGTCTATTGCTTAGACTGATAAATCCAAGAGAAATTGCTATATCTTCTATTCAAAGGAGAGAAATGAGTCTAGACATCCTGATGATTCAGAAGAATTTTACTCTTCCAGACTTAATGAAAAAGGCAATATTGATTATCGAACCAGTTCGTCTGTCTGTAAAAAACGATGGACAATTTATTATATATCAAACCATAGGTATTTCATTGATTCATAAGAATAAGCACCAAATACAAATAAAGCAAAGATACCAAGAAAAAGGCTATGTTGATAAAAAAAATTTTGATGAATCCATTGCAAGACATCAAAGAATGCCTGAAAATATAAACAAAAATCATTATGATTTCCTTGTCCCTGAAAATATTTTATCCCCTATACGCCGTAGAGAATTTCGAATTCTAATTTGTTTCAATTCAAAGAATAGAAATGATATGCGTAGAAATCCAAGATTTGACAATAACGTAAAAAACTGTGGTGAAGTTTTGACTAAAAGCAAAGATCTTGATAGAAAGAAAAACAAAAATAACCTCAACCTAATTAAATCAAAGTTCTTTCTTTGGCCCAATTTTCGATTAGAAGATTTAGCTTGTATGAATCGCTATTGGTTTAATACTAATGATGGTAGTCGTTTCAGTATGGTAAGAATACATATGTATTCGCGATTCAAAATCCGTTGATCGTACATTTTGTTACATATCATGTACTTTAGGATATATGAAAACAAATACATGCACACATGGATTGTCTTAGATTCCATTCTGATACATCATTCTGATACATGATATAAATTTAATGACATACAGATCAATTAAATCTATAAATGAATCAACGGAATCTTCTTATTTTAGATCTAAAATTTCATTTTATCTTTTAAAGAAATATACCATCCTTTTTTTTGTATACCTATCCAAATCAAATAGAAAATTGGGTTGATTAATTTTATTTGATAAAATTAGGAAGTTCATAACTAAATTAAGATCGTTGTGTAAAAATGACTAGCATTATTATTACTGATCGGTAAAATGCATATCCTTAAAAAAAATAAAGGGGGGGGGGAGAGGAATTTTGTTTTATGATAAAAAATTCATTCATCTCATTTCAAGAAAAAAAAAAACAAAAGAGTGGGTCTGTTGAATTTCAAGTATTCAGTTTCACCTATAAGATACAAAGACTTACTTCACATTTGGAATTGCACAGAAAAGACTATTTATCTCAGAGAGGTTTACGGAAAATTCTGGGGAAACGTCAACGGCTGCTGTCTTATTTGTCAAAGAAAAATAGAGTACGTTATAAAGAATTAATTAATCAGTTGGATATTCGGGAATCCAAAAATCGTTAATTTGAAAATTTTGAATTAGTTAATTTATTAGATCTTGAATTTTGATGACCTTCTTTTCGTTTTTAGCAATTAAATTCATGTAAGAATGAATCAAGGAAAAACTTATGAATATACCAACTACAGGAAAAGATCTTATGATAGTCAATATGGGCCCTCACCACCCATCAATGCATGGTGTTCTTCGTCTAATCGTTACTCTAGATGGTGAAGATGTTATTGACTGTGAACCAATATTAGGTTATTTACACAGAGGAATGGAAAAAATTGCGGAAAATCGAACAATTATACAATATCTGCCTTATGTAACACGGTGGGATTATTTAGCTACTATGTTCACAGAAGCAATAACCGTAAATGGACCAGAGCAGTTAGGAAATATTCAAGTTCCTAAAAGAGCTAGCTATATTAGAGTAATTATGTTGGAATTGAGTCGTATAGCTTCTCATCTGTTATGGCTTGGACCTTTTATGGCAGATATTGGTGCACAGACTCCTTTTTTTTATATTTTCAGAGAACGAGAATTAGTATATGATCTATTCGAAGCTGCCACTGGTATGAGAATGATGCATAATTATTTTCGTATCGGAGGAATAGCGGCTGATCTACCTCATGGTTGGATAGATAAATGCTTGGATTTTTGCGATTATTTTTTAACAGGGATTGTTGAATATCAAAAACTTATTACACGAAATCCTATTTTTTTAGAACGAGTTGAAGGAGTGGGCATTATTGATGGAGAAGAAGCAATAAATTGGGGTTTATCCGGACCAATGCTACGCGCGTCCGGAATACAATGGGATCTTCGTAAAGTTGATCATTATGAGTCTTACGACGAATTTGATTGGGAAGTCCAGTGGCAAAAAGAAGGAGATTCATTAGCTCGTTATTTAGTGCGAATGAGGGAAATGACGGAATCCATAAAAATTATTCAACAGGCTCTGGAAGGAATTCCAGGAGGTCCCTATGAGAATTTAGAAATCCGATGCTTTGATAGAAAAAGGGATCCAGAATGGAGTGATTTTGAATATCGATTTATTAGTAAAAAACCGTCTCCGACTTTTGAATTGCCGAAACAAGAGCTTTATGTGAGAGTCGAAGCCCCAAAGGGAGAATTGGGAATTTTTCTGATAGGGGATCAAAGTGGATTTCCTTGGAGATGGAAAATTCGCCCGCCGGGTTTTATTAATTTGCAAATTCTTCCTCAACTAGTTAAAAGAATGAAATTGGCTGATATTATGACGATACTCGGTAGCATAGATATCATTATGGGAGAAGTTGATCGTTAAAATGATAATTGATACAATAGAAGTACAAGATATCAATTCTTTTTCCAGATTGGAATCTTTAAAAGAGGTCTATGGAATCATATGGATGCTTGTCCCTATTTTGACTCCTGTATTGGGGATCACAACGGGTGTACTAGTAATTGTGTGGTTAGAAAGAGAAATATCTGCAGGGATACAACAACGTATTGGACCTGAATACGCCGGCCCTT